CAGTATTTAGTTTAAATAAAATATAATATTTGGGGTATTAAGATTTAATATACTGATTTTTTAGACTTTTAGTTTAAAAAGAATTTCCCACTTACAATGGGGGGGTTAAAAGTCTTTTATTGTTTTATTTTTTTTTCTCTGTTTTTTTTTGTTTTTTAAGTTATATTAACATGGATCCTATAAAAAGAAGTTTTTTTCTGGTTTTATCTCTTCTTTTAAGAATACCTTTAATTTCTTTTTATTTTTATATCTGGTTTTCTTATTTTATTTGTCTTCTTTTTTTGAGCGGGGTTTTTGTTATTTTAGTTTATTTTTCCAGTCTCTCTAGTGTAAGAAACACAAAAATACCTTTGAGAATTTTTTGTTTTTTATTATCTTTTTTTTCTTTTTTTCCTTCTTATTTTTTTTATTATACAAATTTAAGAATTAATAATTTTTATTTTAATGTTTATTGATTAATTATTTTTTTTATTATTATAGTCTTATTGGTTTTTATAAACTTTACTAGTTATTATTTGAATTTTTCTGGAGCTTTGCGAAAATTTTAATTTTTTTGGTTTTTTTAGTCTCTTTTTTTTTGTAAAAAATATAAGGGAATTTTATATTTTTTAAATATTTTTATGGGTAAGTCTTTTTAAGAGTTAGTTTAATTTAGAATAATTGACTGTTAATCAATAGGTTTTTCTCTTAAATATTTTTATTTTTTAGAATTCTTTCTTTTTTGTTTAAGTGACGTCGTTTATTATTTGTTCTGATTTCTTTAGAATTTTTAATAATAAGTTTATTTATTATTTATAGTTATATATTAAATGAAATAATATTTTTTTACTTTATATGTTTTAGGGTTATTTCAAGTGTACTCGGTATATTAATAATAATCGGTAGTGTAAAATTTTATGGTAGGGATAATTGTTTGTTTTAATATATTTAAAAACAGATATAAGTTAAACATAAACTATTGGTCTTCAAAACCAAAAATTTTAATCTGTATTGTTTTGATCTTTTTTTTTGTTTGTTTCCATCCCTCTTTTTCTTCAATTATTTAAATCCCCAGATCTTGTTTATGAGGCTTTTAGTGCTCAGGCTAAAAAAAATTTTTGTGAAATAATTAAAGATTCTGGTTATAACCCGGATATTTATAGTGATCTTTTATCTTATAATGGTGGTGTAATTGATCCTTTTGAAATTTTGAAGGAGGCAGGGTATATTTCTTTTAACCCAAATGATTTAAAACCCCCTAAAATTGAAAGTGATTTTAATACTTTTGATTTTTTGTTTTATTTATTTGATATTTTAATTGACGGGGTCCATTTTTTTTTTTAGATCTTTCTTATTTTCTGCTTTTTACCCTTTTGGTTTTATATATAAAATATATATTATAAAATAATATATAAATATAATATAAATTTTTTATTTTAAAAAGAAACAATATACAAATATTTATTCTGTAGTTTTCTTTTTAAAAATATATTTTATGAGAAAATCAATTTTTATCTTTTAGATATGAATTTTTTTTTTAAAAAAATTTATTTTGATTTTTTCATGGGGTATTAGTATAACAAAGTACATTTCTCTTTCTAAGAAAAGGTTATTGTACCTCTTTAGGTTATGTTTATATAATAATTAAATTTGATCATGGTTAACAAGTTGGGTTAAAATGATGTTATCTATTTTTGATTCATTTAGTGGGCAATATTTTTTAACCCCGGCTCTATATCGCTTGTATAATATTTGTTCCAGAATAATCGGCTAGACCAATTAAGCTTGTACTCTAATTGTGGTAAAATTAAACTTTATTTTTTATATTTTTCTTTTTTTTTTGGTAGAATGAGAAAGGTTTTATATTTTTTTGTTTAATTTGTAAGATTTAATAAGCGAACCAGATTAGTACCTGGTTAGATAAAATTTAAAAGTGCAGGAGTAAAGTTATATTTAAACTGTAAAGATATTGGCAGGTCTCTTAAATTATCTTTGGAGGTTGGGTAATAATTGAGAACCCTCATTTTCAGCTTTTTTTTTTGGCGCATGTATGATCGTTTATTTTATTCTTAAAGATTGTAATTAGAAATAATTCTTTAAAAAAATAGATAAATACCTGGTTTATAAAAAAGTTTTAATCTGACCTACAATATTTTATATTTTGGATTTATTTTTTTGAGAATTTAATGAAATTGTAAAAGACAGTAAATTAATTTTAATATTTAATTGAAGTTTATCTAGAGACGGTACAAATCATCCATCAATTGCCCAAAGGGGAGTAAGTTGTAGTAAAGTAGGTTTAGGGGAATCTGTGCCTAGTAATTTTTTTTTGAACTAATTATGTTTGTGTTTTGAAAACACAATTTGGGTTTTTCCCTTAGTTTTAAGAGTTTAGTTTAATTTAAAACGTTAGACTGTAAATCTAAAGATTCTTTCTCTTGTTTTTTTTTCTTTTAATTCAGGTTATTTTAATGGTTTTTTTTATTGTTCAAGGAATTGCTTTTATTACTCTTTATGAGCGTCATTTATTAGGTAGAAGACAAAATCGTCTTGGCCCCACTAAAGTTAGTTTTATAGGTGTCTTACAAGCTATTATGGATGGTTTTAAATTATTAAAGAAGGAGCAAATTACTCCTTTTTATTCTTCTGATATTTCTTTTTTATTAGTTCCTGGTATTTCTTTTGTTGTTATATATTTAGAATGGTTTACATTGCCTTATTTTTTTAGTTTTTTTAGTTTTGAGTTTAGTGTTTTATTTTTTCTTTGTTTAGTTGGTTTTTCTGTTTATACTACTTTAATTAGTGGTGTAGTGAGAAAATCAAAATATGGTTTGATTGGTGCTATTCGTGCTAGAAGCCAAAGTGTTTCTTACGAAATTGCTTTTTCTCTTTATTTACTTTGTATTATAATTCATAATAGAATATTTTTTTTTCATTCTGTTTTCAGTTTAAGATTTTTTGTAATTTATATTCCATTTTTATTAATAGTTTTAGCTGAATTAAACCGTGCCCCTTTTGATTTTGCCGAGGGGGAGAGTGAGCTTGTCAGCGGTTATAATGTTGAATTTTCTAGGGTTGCTTTTGTTTTATTATTTTTAAGAGAATATGGAAGTTTAATTTTTTTTAGAACTATTTCTTCTGTTTTATTTTTTAATTTTAGTTTTTTTATAATTTTTTTTTTATTTTCTATTCTTATTTTTATTCGTAGGGCTTATCCACGTTATCGTTATGATTTTATAATAAGTTTTTTTTGATTTAAATTATTACCTGTTTCTCTTATTTTATTGGGTTTTTTTGTTATTTTATTTTTTTAAATTAATAATGTTTATTTTTTAGATATTTTTATGTTTTTTTATTTGTTACAATTTATTTTTTATTTTAAGGAAAGAATAATAAATGTTCTTGTTAAAAAGTTTTTTTTTGGTTTAATTGGTGTTTTTAGATTCAGTTCTTCTTTACCTTTAAGTTCTATTATTTCTGTTTTTACTTTTATTGTTTTGTTAGTTTGTTGTTTTGGTGGTTATTTTACTTACTCTTTTTGTCCTTGCGGAATAATCGAATTTACTTTTGTTTACGCTGTAGTAGCTTGAATAAGGACTTTTTTAACTTTTATTTCTAGTGAAAAGTTTTCTGTTTTTATAAGTAAAGAGGGTGATAGGTTTTTGAAAACATTAAGAATATTGTTGGTGGAGTTGGTTAGAGAATTTTCTCGTCCTTTAGCTCTTACTGTGCGTCTTACTGTTAATATTATAGTCGGTCACTTAATTAGAATAATAATTTATCAGTTTATTGAAATTTCATCTGGTGTAGGTTATATTTGAATTACTATTTTAGCTATTATAATGGAGTGTTTTGTTTTTTTTATTCAAAGTTATATTTTTTCTCGTTTAATTTATCTTTATCTAAATGAGTAATCTAAGGTGTTAACTTAAATTTTAAAGTGTTAGACTTTTAATCTAAAAATGTATTTTTCACATCTTAATGTTAGTATAGCATAAGAAGTGCATTTGTTTTAAGCGCAAAAGATATAAACTAACTAACAAATTTTAAATAGGTCTTCTAAACTTATTCTGGGTTTATCCCGTTTGTTTTTAATTATTTTTTTGAGTTTTTCTGTTTTTTTTATTTTTTTTGTAAATCTCTTTACTTCTAATATTCTTGTTTGATGGAGTGGTTTTTTATTGATAACAATTATTTTTGTTTTTATTAATAAAAACTTATATTGTTACTCCGGTCTTTTAAATTATTTTATTATTCAAGAAGTTCTCGGTCTTTTCTTTATTGTTTCTTTTATGGAGGGTTTTCAATTTTTTTTTTTACTCATAAAGGTTGGGGTTTCCCCTCTTCATTTTTGAGTTTTTAATGTTTTAGAAGGGGTTTATGGTTGGGGTATTATGTGATTTTTAACTTTCCAAAAATTACCTTTTTTACCTGTTCTTTTGGTTTTGGTAGATTTTNTTTTTTTTTGTTTTATTGTATTGGGTATTTTTTTTTGTTATTTTCAAATGCTTATTTTAAAAGACTATAAAAAATTAATTATTATTTCTTCTACCGAGTCTTTTAGTTGATTAATTCTTGTGGGTTATTTTAATTTTTTTAATATATATTTTCTTTTTTTTTATTATTTTTTTCTAATATGTTTTATACTGCCTTATTTAAATAATTTTTATTGTAATTTTTTAAATTGAGAACTGGTTTTAGTTTTTTTAAATATACCTTTTACTTTTACTTTTTTTGTTAAAATTTTTAGTCTAAGTTTTATTTTTTTTTATAATAGTTTTTTGTTTTTATTTATTCTTTTTTTAATATTTTTGAGGATAATTAGTTTTTCATTTTTTCTTGTAAATTTAAGTGTAATGAATTTTTCTAATATTCAGTATTCTTTAAAATATAATTATTTCTTTTTAATTCCTTTTATTTTTTTAATTTTAATTTATTACTTTAGTAAAATAAATTATATCATCTTGATAAGGTGGAGTTCCTTTGGAAGTAATAAAACGAAAAATAGATTTTTACTATGTTTGGTTACGGTCCAAAAAGATTTCTCGTTTTTGTGGTTTAGTTTAGAAAGAATATTTACTTTTGGTGTAAGAGGGTATAACTACATTTTTTACTCTTTTAGTTTATCTATAAAATATAACTCTGAAGAAGTTAAGAATTTAGGAGTATTTTTAAAAGGTTTTTTCGGTTTTTTAAATTCTCTTGTTATTAATCTCCCCTCTAGAAAGACTTTAACTCTTTATTGGAATTTTGGGAGAATACTGGGTATGGTTTTGGTTTTTCAAATTTTAACTGGTACTTTTTTAGCTATATATTATTCTGCTGATAGTATATTAGCTTTTTCTAGTGTTCAATATATTATATATGAAGTAAATTTTGGTTGGTCTTTCCGTATTTTTCATTTTAATGGTGCTAGTTTATTCTTTGTTTTTTTATATTTACATTTTTTTAAGGGTTTATTCTTTTCAAGGTATCGTTTAAAAAATGTTTGGGCTTCTGGTATTACTATTTTTTTGTTTGTTATAATGGAGGCTTTTATAGGTTATGTTTTGGTTTGAGCCCAAATAAGTTTTTGGGCTTCTGTTGTAATTACAAGTTTATTAAGTGTTATCCCTGTTTGAGGTCCTTCAATCGTTACTTGAATTTGGAGCGGGTTTTCTGTTTCTGGGGCCACTTTGAAGTTTTTTTTTGTTTTACATTTTTTAGTTCCTTGGTTTGTTTTGGTTTTGGTTTTATTTCATTTGATTTTTTTACATTCTACTGGTAGAACTTCTACTGTTTATTGTCATGGTGATTACGACAAAATTTGTTTTTTTCCAGAATATTGGGGAAAAGACGCCTATAATTTGTTTTTATGATTATTTTTTTTTATTTTTTCTTTGTGTTATCCTTTTATTATAGGTGACCCGGAAATATTTATTGAGGCTGACCCTATAATAAGACCTGTCCATATTGTTCCTGAATGATATTTTCTTTTTGCTTACGCTATTTTACGTGCTATTCCTAATAAAATTTTAGGTGTATTAGCTCTTTTAATAAGAATTGTTGTTTTTTATTTTTTTATCTTTTTTTCAAATTATCATAGTGTTTTAGATATTTTAAATAAATTTTTTGTTTTTAATTTTATTTTGATTTCAATTATTTTGAGATGACTCGGACAATGTATAGTAGAATATCCTTTTACTTTTTTAAGTATTGTTTTTTCTATTTTATATTTTTTTGTTATTTTTATTTTACTTTTTATTTATATTTTAGAAATTTTTATTTTTTCTTAGTTTACATATATAGTATAAATAAGATACATTAGGTTTAGGTCCTAAAGATTCCACATATGTTTTTTTTCATAATTTTCATATTTTAAGTCTCTCTAGTTACCCTTTTTTAATGTTTTTTGCTTCTTTAGGTCTTACTAGTTCTTTAGTTATTTTTTTAAAATACGGTTTATGTTTGGGGTTTTTTTTTTCTTTTTTTTTTATTCTCTATATTTCTTTTGTTTGATCAAAAGATATTTCAATAGAGGGTTTAAGTGGTTATCATAATTTTTTTGTTATAGATGGTTTTAAATTTGGTGTTTTGTTATTTATTTTTAGTGAGTTTATATTCTTTTTTGGTATTTTTTGGACTTTTTTTGATGCTGCTTTAGTTCCTGTCCATGAAATGGGTGAATCTTGATCACCTATAGGTTTACATTTAGTAAACCCTTTTGGTGTACCTCTTTTGAACACAATTATTCTTTTGAGTAGCGGGGTTTCTGTTACTTGGGCCCATTATAGTTTATTGAGAAACAAAAGATGTACAAATAGTTTAATTCTTACTTGTGTTTTAGCTATTTATTTTACTGGTATCCAAGCTATAGAATACGCGGAAGCGAGTTTTTCTATTTCTGATGGTATTTTTGGTAGTATTTTTTATCTTTCTACTGGTTTTCATGGTATACATGTATTATTCGGGGGTTTATTTTTGTTTTTTAATCTTATTCGTTTATTAATATCTCATTTTAATTATAATCATCATTTAGGTTTGGAATTTGCTATTATTTATTGACATTTTGTTGATGTTGTTTGGTTATTTTTATTTGTTTTTGTTTATTGATGATCTTATTAATTTTTTGCTGTTTTAGTTTATTTTAGAATGTTTGATTTGTAATCATGAGGAATTTAGCAGCTTTAATATATTTATTTCTTCTTGTTTTGTTTTTTTTTTATAATCCTTTTCTTTTTTTTTTTTTCTTTTTTTTTTTTAGTTTTATTTCTATTAATATTTATTGTTGGGGTGGGCTTTTTTTTTTTTTTGATTCTTTTGTTTTTTCTCTTTTAATTTTAATAAGACTTTTTATCTTAGGCGTAGTAATTATAAGTGAAAAAAATTTTAATTTAATTATTCTTTCAGAAATTTTAGTTGTTATATGTGTGTTTTTTTTTATTCCTGTAAATATTATTATACTTTATGTTTTTTTTGAGTTTTCTATATTTCCTATTTTAGTAATAATTTTAGGTTATGGTAGCCAAATTGAAAAAATTAGTTCTTCTTATTATTTGATTTTTTATGCTTCTTTATGTTCTTTTCCTTTTTTGTTTGTTTATTTTAGTAGTGATTTAAGTTTTATATTGGTTTATTTTGATTTTTTTTTATCTTGGGAAGTTGTTTTAATCTTAAGTCTAAGTTTTATAATAAAGTTTCCTGTTTATTTTCTTCATCTTTGATTGCCAAAGGCTCGTGTTGAGGCCCCTACTACTGCTAGTATATTATTGGCTGGTCTTTTATTAAAATTAGGTACCGCTGGTTTTATGCGTATTCTTGGGAGTTTAAATTTTATTCATTTGAATTTTTGGTTTATTTTAGCTTTTTTAGGAATGATTTTAGCTTCTTTTTGTTGTATTTTTCAAAGTGATTCTAAGTCTTTAGCTGCCTATTCTTCTGTTACACATATAAGTTTTCTTCTTCTTTCTTTTCTTTTTATGTTTATAAGAAGAAAAACTAGAAGTTTGATACTCATGTTATCACATGGTTATACTTCTACGATTATGTTTTATTTAATTGGTGAGTTTTACCATTCTTCTGGTAGTCGTATAATTTATTATATAAATAGATTTTTTAATAGTAGTATTTTCATGGTTGTTGTATTTTCTTTTGTTTTTTTATCTAATAGTGGGGTTCCCCCTTCTTTGTCTTTTGTTTCAGAATTTATTACTATTTCTAGAGGTATTTCTTTTTTTTTTTTTAGTTTTATTTTAGTTTTTATCTATTTTGTTTTTTCTTTTTATTATTCTATTTATTTAATTACTAATTGTTTAATAGGTAAAAATCTTATTTTTTTCAATACTTGGGGTTTAGGTTTTTCTATTCCTCTAATTTTTATAATATATAATATTTTTTGAATTACTCTTTTTATTTAATTTTTAATATTATTTTTTGATTAAATATTTATATTATTTTAAGTTTAAATTTTAAACATTCTGAAAGAAGTTATTTTTCTGTTTGGTTGGAAAGTTCTAACCATAAAGATATTGGTACTTTGTACTTTATTTTTGGTCTTTGATCTGGTATGGTCGGTACAAGATTATCTCTTATTATTCGTTTGGAGTTGGCTCAACCAGGTCTGCTTTTAGGTAATGGTCAATTATATAATTCTATTATTACTGCTCATGCTATTCTTATAATTTTTTTCATAGTTATACCTAGAATAATTGGTGGTTTTGGTAATTGAATATTACCTTTAATATTGGGGGCTCCTGATATAAGTTTTCCACGTTTGAATAATTTAAGTTTTTGATTGCTACCAACTGCTATATTTTTGATTTTAGATTCTTGTTTTGTTGACACTGGTTGTGGTACTAGCTGAACTGTTTATCCTCCTTTGAGGACTTTAGGTCACCCCGGTAGAAGTGTAGATTTAGCTATTTTTAGTCTTCATTGTGCAGGAATTAGTTCAATTTTAGGGGCTATTAATTTTATATGTACTACAAAAAATCTTCGTAGTAGTTCTATTTCTTTGGAACATATAAGACTTTTTGTTTGGGCTGTTTTTGTTACTGTTTTTTTATTAGTTTTATCTTTACCTGTTTTAGCTGGTGCTATTACTATGCTTTTAACAGACCGTAATTTAAATACTTCTTTTTTTGACCCGAGTTCCGGTGGCAATCCTCTTATTTATCAACATCTTTTTTGGTTTTTTGGTCATCCTGAAGTTTATATTTTAATTTTGCCTGCTTTTGGTATTGTTAGCCAAAGCACCCTTTATTTGACGGGTAAAAAAGAAGTCTTTGGTTCTTTAGGTATAGTTTATGCTATTCTCAGTATTGGTTTGATTGGTTGTGTTGTTTGGGCCCACCATATATACACTGTTGGTATAGATTTGGATTCTCGTGCTTATTTTACTGCTGCTACTATGGTTATTGCTGTCCCTACTGGTGTGAAGGTTTTTAGTTGACTAGCTACTTTATTTGGTATAAAAATGCTATTTCAACCTGTTTTATTATGGGTTCTTGGTTTTATTTTTTTATTTACTATTGGTGGTTTAACTGGTGTGATTTTATCAAACTCAAGTTTAGATATTATTCTTCATGATACATATTATGTTGTAAGACATTTTCATTATGTTCTTAGTTTGGGTGCTGTTTTTGGTATTTTTACAGGTGTTTCTTTGTGATGAAGATTTATCACAGGTTTTGTTTACGATAAAATGGTTATATGTGCTGTTTTTTTTTTAATATTTGTGGGTGTTAATATAACATTTTTTCCTCTTCATTTCGCTGGTTTACATGGTTACCCTCGTAAGTATTTAGATTATCCTGATATTTATTCTGTTTGAAATATTGTAGCCTCCTATGGTTCTTTAATCAGGACTTTTGCTCTTTTTTTATTTATCTATGTCTTATTAGAATCTTTTTGAAGTTGCCGTTTAGTTATAAGAGATTATTATGTAAACAGTAGTCCTGAATATAGTATGGGTGGTTACGTTTTTGGTCATAGTTACCAATCTGAAATTTTTTTTAATAGTTCTTTTAAGATTTAGTTCTAGATTTTTAGTATAATTTAGTATTTTTAATTGCAAATTAAAAGGTTTAAAGGTCTTTAACAAGATAGGATAATTAAGTCCGCGAGGTTCATACCCTTGAAGTGTTTTTCTTTTGTTAAAAGTTTTAGTATAATTTAGTATGTTTCATTGTCAATGAATTGGTAAAAAACTTTTTTAGTCTTTTAGTATAATTTAAGTATTTTTGACTTCCAATCAAAGGGTTTTAAAGATTATTTTATAATTTTTTTCAAGGTTATAACCTAGGTTTTTCTAATAGCTTGTTTGCTAGTTATATGGATTGATTTCATAATTTTAATTGTAGTTTGCTTTTTGGTGTTTTAGTTTTTGTTACTTTGATGTTTGTTTATTTAATTTTGAATTCTTTTTATTTTAAAAGAAAAAAAATTGAATATCAGGTGGGTGAATTGTTATGTAGTGTTTTTCCAACTATTATTTTACTTTTTCAAATAGTTCCTTCTCTAAGTCTTCTTTATTATTATGGTTTAATAAGTTTTGATACTGGTTTAACTGTTAAGGTTACTGGCCACCAATGATATTGAAGTTATGAATTTAGTGATATTCCTGGTTTAGAATTTGATTCATATATAAAATCTCTTGATCAATTAGATTTGGGTGAACCACGTCTTTTGGAGGTTGATAATCGTTGTATTGTTCCTTGTGATGTTAATATTCGTTTTTGTATTACTTCTGCTGATGTGATTCATGCTTGGGCTCTCTCTACTTTATCTATTAAATTAGATGCTATAAGTGGAATTTTGAGGACTATTTCTTATAGTTTTCCTATGATTGGTGTTTTTTACGGCCAGTGTTCTGAAATTTGCGGTGCCAACCATAGTTTTATACCTATTGCTTTGGAGGTTACACTTCTTGATAATTTTAAAAGATGATGTTTAGGTATAGTAGAATAAAAGCCTTTTAGTTTAATTTGAGAATTTTTACTTGTGGTGTAAAAGGTTTTTTGGCTTAATTTTTTATTTTTTTATTTTTTAGTATTGCATACTATTAGAAGAAATTTTTATTTTTATAAAAAATAGAAACAAAGGGTAAAAGGAAAATATGGTTTTTTTGTTACAAAAATATTTTTATTTTTCCTGGTTTTGAAAAAACGTTCTTTGTGATATCTTTTTTATTTTTTTTCTATTAGAAAATTATAGATTTTTTTTTTTTCTAGGAAATTAAAAATTTGAAGTGTTTTATGTTTAAGTTTTTTAACTTTTTCTTTTTTTGTAATTTCTTTTTTTTTTATTTTTGTTTATTCTAAAACAAATTTATAATTTCTAAATTAGTAGGTTTAAAAAATTCTATTATTTATTATAATTTTATTAGAGAACTAAGAATCAGGATCAAATGTTTTTTAAAGACTTAGGTTTTTATATAAAGCTTGCTTCTGCCCCATGAATTTTTATTTTTTAAATGGCAGTCTTAGCGTGAGGACATTAAGGTAGCAAAATAATTTGTGCTTTTATTGGGTTCCAGTATGAATGAAGTTATTGGTTGGTTATATTCTTTTATTTTTTCTGAATTTAATTTTTGTTTAAAAAAAAACAATTATAATTAAACAAAGATAAGTCTTCGGAAATTCTTTTTTTGTAATTTCTTTTGTTTTTACAAAAAATTTTCTAGGGCAGAATTTTATATAATTTTTTTTACTAAAAATAATTTAATGAGTTACTCCGGAGTTAACAGAAATTCATATTTTATCCAGATCTTATGGTATTAATAAGTTTTACATCGATGTTGTATTCCTATATTCTAAAAGAGGAGAGGGTTTAGTTTTTAAGACTGTTCTTCTTTTAATTAATAGGACTTGATATTAGTTTAATTCATTGTAAGATAGAATTGTTTATCTTGTTAATTATTTTATTTAACACAACTAGTACGAAAGGAAAGTTGTGAAAATTTGAAATTTTTCAAATGTTTCTTTTTTTTTTTATTCTTTCTTTTGTTTTTTTTATCAGTATTTTTTTTCTATTTCTTTTTTATTTTATTAATTTTTTTCTAAGAAATAAATTATTAGAAAAAAATAAAGTTAGTTCTTTTGAGAGGGGTTTTGTAAGTGTAGGGAAGGTCCAGAATTCCTTTAGAATTCATTTTTTTGTTATTATATTGATGTTTGTTATTTTTGATCTAGAGGTAGTAATATTAATTGGACTTCTTGTTTCCGATTTTAATTCTTTTTTTAGTTTTATTATATTATTATTTTTTGTTTTAGGGGGTTTTTATATAGAATGATGATACGGGAAATTAATTTGAATTATTTAGTCTTTATTTAGTATTTGTGTTTATTTGATTTTTTTTTGTTTTTTTTTTTTTCTTATATTTTTTCTTATATTTTTTAATTTTAAATTGTCCTTTTTTTTTTTTGATTGGAGTTTTCTTTCTTTAAAATTTAATTTTTATTTTAATAGTATTCTTTTTTCTTTTATCTTGCTTGTTGTTACTTTGAGGGTTTTAGTTTTTAGTACATATTATTTAGATGGTGAATTAAATTTTAATTATTATTATTTTGTTTTATTGATTTTTGTTGGTAGTATATTTAGTTTAAATTTTAGAAACAGAGTTTTTACTATATTAATTAGTTGGGATATTTTAGGTATTTCTAGTTTTTTTTTGGTTCTTTTTTATAATAATTGAGATAGGTGTAGGGGGGCTATAAATACTGTTTTAACTAATCGTCTTGGTGATTTTTTTATTTTTTTTTTCTTTTCTTTTAGTTTTTTTAGTAGTTTCTATTTTTTAAGTCTTTCTTTTTTTGTTTGTTTTTCTAGTTTAATACTTATTTTAACTGCTTTTACCAAAAGTGCACAATTTCCTTTTAGTGGTTGGTTACCAAAAGCTATGAGAGCCCCCACTCCTGTAAGTTCTTTAGTTCACAGAAGTACTCTTGTTACTGCTGGTTTAATTTTAATTATAAATTTCAGTGAAATTGTTTTTAATATTAATATTTCTCAGATTATTTTATTGATTGGTATTTTTACTATATTTTTTTCTAGTATTACTGCTTTGGTGGAGGAAGATATAAAAAAAGTTGTTGCTTTAAGAACTCTTTCTCAAATAGGTTTTTCTATACTAACAATTGGTTTAGGTTTGAGTTTTGTTTCTTTTACTCATCTTGTGAGGCATGCTTTATTTAAAAGTTGTCTATTTATACAAGTTGGTTATATAATTCATTGTTCTTTTGGCCAACAAGACGGTCGTGGTTATAATAATTTAGGTAACATTCCTGTTTTTATCCAACTTCAATTACTTGTTACTCTTTTTTGTTTATGTGGTTTATTTTTTTCTAGTGGTGCTGTAAGGAAAGATTTTATTTTAGAAATTTTCTTTTCTAATTCTTTTATGTTTTTTTTTTGTTTTATATTTTTTATTTCAGTTTTTTTTACTTTTGGTTATAGTTATCGTTTGTGAAAAAGATTTTTTCTTAATTTTTCTAGTTCTGTAAATAATTTTAGTAGTGGTTTTGTAATAAATTTTTTAAGTTTTTTTTTAGTTTTTTTTTCAATTGTTTTTTTATGGTGAATAAATTTGAATATTATGTTTTTGCCTAGTTTTTTTTTATATATAGATTTTTTTGTTCCTATTTTTTTCTTATTTTTTTTTGTTTTTGTTTTTTTTTTGAATCTTAAGGTTATATTAATGGAATTAATTTATAAGTTTTCTGTAGATTTTTTACCTAAATATTCTCTTTTATTAATAAAAAGAACAAAATTTTCTGAAAATTTTTTTACTAGTTTTAATTCTAAAGGTTTTAGTTTCTTTTCTTTTCTAAATTTTTTTTTTAATAGATCCATAAAGGGTTTAAATTTTAATTCTATTGTTATTGTTATTATTGTTTTATTTATTTTTTTTTAGGGTTTTAGTTTAAAAAAAATATAAGTTTTGCATACTTGAGATAAAAGCTCTAATT